AATCAAAAAAATTACAAATTTCGGATTATACAGAAGAAGAAACACAAGAAAATGAAAAAAAAAAAAAAGAAGAACAAAAAAAAGAAGAATACAAAATACAAGAGAAAATACGAATAGAAATAGCAGAAGCTTGGGATACCTTTCTATTTACGCAAGTAATAAGAGGTTCCGCATTAGTAAGCCAATCCTTTCTTAGAAAATATATTATATTACCTTCATTGATAATAGCTAAAAATATAGTCCGTATGTTATTATTTCAATTTCCCGAATGGTCCGAAGACTTAAAAGATTGGAATAAAGAAATGCATATAAAATGTACCTATAATGGTGTTCAATTATCAGAAACTGAATTTCCAAAAAAATGGTTGACAGACGGTATTCAGATAAAGATCCTATTTCCTTTTTGCCTTAAACCTTGGCGCAGGTCTAAGCTACAATCCTCTCAAAAGAATCTGTTGAAACTGAAAAATAAAGGACAAAAAGATGATTTTTGTTTTTTAACAGTTTGGGGAATGGAAACTGAATTTCCTTTTGGTTCTCCCCGAAAAAGACGTTCATTTTTTAAACCCATTTCCAAAGAACTAAAAAAAAAAATTAGAAAATTGCAAAAGAGGTCCTTTGTAATTATAGAATTTTTAAAAAAAAGAACAAAATTTTTTATAAACATCTTAAAAGAAACAAAAAAATGGATCGTAAAAAGAATTCTATTTATAAAAAGAATAATCAAAGAACTTTTTATAAGAAATCTACTTCTATTTTTTGGATTAAGAAAAATATCTGAATTGAGTGAAACTAGAAAAGAAAAAGATTCGATAATGATGAATCAAACAATTCATGAATCGTCCATTCCAATTGGATTTATGGATTTGAAAGATTTTTCATTAACAGAAAAAAAAATGAAAGATTTGACTGATAGAACAGCCACAATCAGGAATCAAATAGATAAAATTACAAAGGATAAGAAGAAAGAGTTTTTAACTTCGGAACTAAATAATAAAATAACTATTAGTTCTAATAAAAAAAGTTATGCTATTAAACTAGTCCAACAAATTCAAAATATTTCGTATAAATTTAAAAGAAGAAATGTTCGATTTATCCGTAAATCATATTTTTTTATAATATTTTTAATGGAAAGAATTTATATGGATATCGTTCTATCTATCATTTCTATTCCGCGGATCCATACACAACTTTTTTTAAAATTATCAAAAAAAATTCTTGATAAATACATTTCCAATAATGAAACAAATAAAGAAAAAATTAATAAAATAAATCAAAATACACTTCGCTTTATTTCGACTATAAAAAAGTCGCCTTTTGATATTAGTAAGAAAAATTTGAAAAGCATTTTTGATTTATCCTCCTTGTCACAAGCATATGTATTTTACAAATTATACCAAACTCAATTTATTAACTTGTATAACTTGTATAAGTTAAGATATGTTTTTGAATATCAAGGAACGTCTCTTTTTCTTAAGAATGAAATAAGGAATTCTTTCGAAGAACAAGAAATATTGCATTCTGAATTACGACCGAAATCTCTTTTTTATTCTGGAATGAATCAATGGAAAAACTGGTTAAAAGGTTATTATCAATATGATTTATCCCCAATTAGATGGTATTATTTAGTGCCCCAAAAATGGAGAACTAAAATCAATCAACAACGTATGGATCAGAATAAAGATTTAAACAAAGAGTATTCTGATAAAAAAACAGACCAATTAATTTATTACAAAAAATTTAATGTAAATAATTTTGAAGCAAATTCATTATTGAATGAAAAATATAACTTTCAAAAACACTATATTTATGACCTTTTCTCATATAAATCTATTAATTATGAAAATAAGAAGCTTTATGTATCACCATTAGGTATAAATAATAAAAAGAGGATTTCTTATGATTACAATATACATAAGGATATATTATTTAATATGTCAGAAGATCTTATTCCTCTCAATGATTATCTAGGGGAAGATAACATTATGAATCTGAAGAAAATTTCAGATAGAAAATATTTTGATTGGAAAATTTTCCATTTTTGTCTTAGAAAAAAAGTCGATATTAAGTCCTGGATCGATCCCAAGGGTAATAAAAATACTAAGGCTGAGGTTACTAATTATGAACTAATTGACAAAATTACTAATAAAAAGAGTCTTTCTTATCTTACAGTATCCAAAAATAAAAAAATCTGTCCATCCAAGAAAAAAAAAAACCTTTTTGATTGGATGGGAATGAATGAAGAAATACTAAGTCGCCCTATATCGAGTCTGAAACTTTGGTTCTTCCCAGAAATTATTCTATTTTATAATACGTATAAAATGAAACCGTGGATCATACCAATCAAAGTACTTCTTTTCAATTTGAATGGAAATCAAAATTTTAGTGAAAATCCAAATATCAATAGAAAGAGAGAAGGGGATCCTTTTATATTATCAAATAAAAAAAAAAATATTATTGAATTAAAGAATCTAAATCAAAAAGAAAAAGAATCCACAGGACAAGGTAGTCTTGAATCAGATGCACAAAACCAAGATTCTCTTGGATCAGTTCTCTCAAACCAAGAAAAAGATATTGAAGAAAATTCTGCAGGCTCAAATATGAAAAAACGTAGAAAGAAAAAACAATCCAAGAGTAACACAGAAGCAGAGCTTGATTTTTTCCTAAAAAGGTATTTACGGTTTCAATTGAGATGGAATGAGTTTTTAAATCAAAGAATGATGAATAATATCAAAGTATATTGTCTCCTGCTTAGATTGATAAATCCAAAAGAAATTGCTATGGCGTCTATTCAAAGGGGAGAAATGAATTTGGATATTCTGACGATTCAAAAGAATTTAACTCTGACAAAATTGATGAAAAGTGGGATATTAATTATCGAACCGGTACGTTTGTCTATAAAAAATGACGGACAATTTCTTATCTATCAAATGATAAATATTTCATTGGTTCATAAAAGTAAACCTCCAATTAATCAAAGATATCGAGAAAAAGGTTATAGTGATAAGAAAAATTTTGATAAATCCATTGCAAAACATCAAAAAATGCCTGAAAACGGGGACAAAATACGTTCCGATTTGTTTGTTCCTGAAAATATTTTATCCACTAAACGGCGAAGAGAATTAAGAATTCTAATTTCTTTCTATTCAAGTAATAGAAATGTTATACAAAAAAATCTAGTATTTTTCAAATACATAAAAAACTGTAGTGAAGTTTTGGATAAAACCAAAAGAGATAAAAATAAATTAATTAAATTAAAGTTCTTTCTTTGGCCTAATTATCGATTAGAAGATTTAGCTTGTATGAATCGATATTGGTTTGATACTAATAATAGCAGTCGTTTTAGTATGGTAAGGATACATATGTATCCACGATTGTAAATTCATTAATAACAACCTTTGGCATGCATTCTCTACCCTATCCGATATATGAAAGAAAGAGATACATACATGCATTTTTTACATTCCATTCTGATAACTGAATACTAATTCAATGCATGTATTAATATCCATTAGGTCTATAAATGAATCAACAGAATCTTGTTATTTTTTATTTGCAGTTTTTTGTTTTTAAGTTAATAATGGTTTTCCCCTTTTTTTGAGTGTAGAAATAGAACCTCTTTTCTTATCGTATCCAAATCAAATTGAAAACTGGATTAATTCATTTTTTTTTTTTATGAGTTGATAAAATTAGTAACTCATAAACAAATTAAGATTATTGTATATACAAACTATAAATGAGTAGCATTATTCTTACTGATTGGTAAAATTTATTTATTGAATTGTAAAAAGAAAAATAAAAGGATAGAAGGTTCTGTTTTATGGTAAAAAATTCATTCATTTCCGTTATTTCACAAGAAGAAAAAAAAGAAAACAGTGGGTCCGTTGAATTTCAAGTAGTTAGCTTCACCAATAAGATACGAAGACTTACTTTACATTTGGAATTGCACAGAAAAGACTATTTATCCCAGAGAGGTCTACGTAAAATCCTGGGAAAACGGCAACGGCTTCTGTCTTATTTGTCAAAGAAAAATAAAGTACATTATAAAGAATTAATTAGTCGGCTGGATATTCGAGAATCAAAAACTCGTTAAATTTAAAAGTCACTTGAATTATTTGATTTACTAGATCTTGAATTTTGATGAATTTCTTTTCGTTTTCAGCAATTCATGAAAGAATGAATCGAGGAATAACCTATGAATGTAACAACTACAAGAAAAGACCTCATGATAGTCAATATGGGACCTCACCACCCATCAATGCATGGTGTTCTTCGGCTCATCCTTACTCTAGATGGTGAAGATGTTATTGATTGTGAGCCGATATTGGGTTATTTACACAGAGGGATGGAAAAAATTGCGGAAAACAGAACAGTTATACAATATTTGCCTTATGTAACACGTTGGGATTATTTAGCGACTATGTTCACAGAAGCAATAACTGTAAATGGACCCGAACAGTTGGGGAATATTCAAGTACCTAAAAGAGCCAGTTATATCAGAGTTATTATGTTAGAGTTGAGTCGTATAGCTTCTCATCTCTTATGGCTTGGCCCTTTTATGGCAGATATTGGTGCACAGACTCCTTTTTTCTATATTTTCCGAGAAAGAGAATTAATATATGATCTATTTGAAGCTGCCACCGGTATGAGAATGATGCATAATTATTTTCGTATCGGAGGAATAGCAGCCGATCTACCTCATGGATGGATAGATAAATGTTTAGATTTTTGTGATTATTTTTTAACAGCGATTTCTGAATACCAAAAACTTATTACGCGGAATCCCATTTTTTTAGAACGAGTTGAGGGGGTAGGCATTATTGGCGGAGAAGAAGCAATAAATTGGGGTTTATCAGGACCGATGCTACGGGCTTCTGGAATCCAATGGGATCTTCGTAAAGTTGATCGTTATGAATGTTACGACGAATTTGATTGGGAAATCCAGTGGCAAAAAGAAGGAGATTCATTAGCTCGTTATTTAGTCCGAATCAGTGAAATGACAGAATCTATAAAAATTATTCAACAGGCTCTGGAAGGAATTCCTGGGGGACCCTATGAGAATTTAGAAATTCGATCCTTTGATAGAGAAAAGGATCCAGAATGGAATGATTTTGACTATCGATTCATTAGTAAAAAAACCTCCCCCACCTTTGAATTGCCGAAGCAAGAACTATATGTAAGAGTTGAAGCCCCAAAGGGGGAATTGGGAATTTTTTTAATAGGAGATCAGAGTGGTTTTCCTTGGAGATGGAAAATTCGCCCACCCGGATTTATCAATTTACAAATTCTTCCTCAGTTAGTTAAAAGAATGAAATTGGCTGATATTATGACAATATTAGGTAGCATAGATATCATTATGGGAGAAGTAGATCGTTAAAATGATAATTGATACAACAGAAGTACAAGATATCAATTCTTTTTCCAGATTGGAATCCTTCAAAGAGTTCTATGGAATCATATGGATGCTTGTACCTATTTTGAGTCTTGTATTGGGAATTACAATAGGTGTACTCGTAATTGTGTGGTTAGAAAGAGAAATATCCGCAGGAATACAACAACGTATTGGTCCGGAATATGCCGGTCCTTTGGGAATTCTGCAAGCTCTAGCCGATGGTACAAAATTAATTTTCAAAGAGAATATTCTCCCATCTCGAGGGGATACTCGTTTATTCAGTATAGGACCTTCCATAGCAGTTATATCCATTTTACTAAGTTATTCAGTAATTCCTTTTAGTTATCACCTTGTTTTATCCGATCTCAATATCGGTGTTTTTTTATGGATTGCTATTTCAAGTATTGCTCCCATCGGACTTCTTATGTCAGGATATGGATCAAATAATAAATATTCCTTTTTAGGTGGTCTACGAGCTGCGGCTCAATCAATTAGTTATGAAATTCCATTAACTCTTTGTGTATTATCAATATCTCTACGTGTGATTCGGTTAAACATAAACTTTTCTTTCCTTCTTTCTTTTTAGGAAAGAAATTGAATAGATATATCTTCATTTTTTTATTCATTATTTAGGTTGATGAACTAAATCAGATAGTTATATGAGTGAAAGAAAACAGCTTCTAAATTAGCAGTAAAAAAATTGAGTCTCATCTCCTATGTACAAGAATTAAAAGAAAATAAAAATAAACAAGACCTTTATCCCCAAGATCGGTTGATTAATCAGCCAAGCTTGAAGCGGGCTCAAAAGCTCAACCAACCATATATAGTTTTTATTATCCTTTCTATGTAGTACTATAATGGACCATTGAGTAAAAATGAGTGGATGGTTAGGAACACAAAAATACATAAAGGATTAGTAATGGAGATTTTTATGTAAATTATACAAAAGGGTATTTTTCATAACATAAAAAGAATACTAATTGGGGCTTTACGTTGGTAGAAATGATCAAGCAGTACTCCTCATGATTCCGATCCAGAGTATGCTCCTATCCACAGATTAAAAAAAATGACTATCGGGAACGAAATAATCCTTTTTTTTTTTGAAACTCCCTTTTTAAGAAAGAAGAAGAGAAACGAAAAAAATCCTTTTTTTTTTCTTTCATATATTCATAGAGATATTGTGTCATGATTCATGAAATACTGAATTCTATAATTTTTTTTTTCGTAATCGAAAAGGATGGATTGAAATATCTATTGATATTTCTACAAGGAGTATTTTATTGAAGGATTAAGTTATTACTCACAACAAAGAAAAATTAAAATTATTAAGGGACAAGATCAATTCAGAAGCGTTTTTTAGTTATTATTATAGCATCTAGCAGACAGAATTTCATTGGTTTAATTCGGGATCTTCCAATAGGTTTTTACTTTAAAATCTATATTTATATTACAACCATATTAAGATAAATAGTATTGGAATAATATTGGTTTGGTCCTTTTAAATTTATTTTTGGCCCCCGAGGAGCCGTATGAGGTGAAAATCTCATGTACGGTTCTGTAATAGCGATGGGAACAGTGATGTTATCATCGACTATGATTATCTAACAGTTCAAGTACAGTTGATATAGTTGAGGTCCAATCAAAATATGGTTTTTGGGGATGGAATTTGTGGCGTCAGCCTATAGGATTTGTTGTTTTTCTAATTTCTTCCCTAGCAGAATGTGAGAGATTACCTTTTGATTTACCAGAAGCAGAAGAAGAATTAGTAGCCGGTTATCAAACCGAATATTCTGGTATCAAATTCGGTTTATTTTACGTTGCTTCCTATCTAAACTTATTAGTTTCTTCATTATTTGTAACAGTTCTTTACTTGGGTGGTTGGAATATCTCTATTCCATACATATTCGTTCCTGAGCTATTTGAAATAAATAAAGTGGGTAGAGTTTTTGGAATGACAATTGGTATTTTTATTACATTAGCTAAAACTTATTTGTTTTTGTTCATTTCTATTACAACAAGATGGACTTTGCCTAGGCTAAGAATAGACCAATTATTAAATCTTGGATGGAAATTTCTTTTACCCCTTTCTCTCGGTAATCTATTATTAACAACTTCTTCCCAACTCCTTTCACTGTAAAGAAAAAAGGAATACACTATTTTATAGTTAGGACTTTTCTCAAACAAGAGAAAGAAACAAACATTAAATTATTTATAGATCTTTACAATATGTTCCCTATGCTAACTGGGTTCATGAATTATGGTCAACAAACAGTACGAGCTGCAAGGTACATTGGTCAAGGGTTCATGATTACTTTATCCCATGCAAACCGTTTACCTGTAACTATTCAATATCCTTATGAAAAATTAATTACGTCGGAACGTTTCCGCGGTCGAATTCATTTTGAATTTGATAAATGTATTGCTTGTGAAGTATGTGTTCGTGTATGTCCTATAGATCTCCCCGTTGTTGATTGGAAATTGGAAACCGGTATTCGAAAGAAACGATTATTTAATTACAGTATTGATTTCGGAATTTGTATATTTTGTGGTAACTGCGTTGAGTATTGTCCAACAAATTGTTTATCAATGACTGAAGAATATGAGCTTTCGGCCTATGATCGTCATGAATTAAATTATAATCAAATTGCTTTAGGTCGTTTACCAATATCAGTAATTGAGGATTATACAATTCGAACAATTTTGAATTCGCCCAAAATAAAATAAAAAATTTAAAACTCTTTAATTAATTTCAAATTAAATTAATTTAATATTTAATTAAAATGAAAAAGTAATTTCCAATTATCAAGGTTCAATTTGATCTAATCTAAAGGAATGATTTCTTTTTTTTTCTAGTCAATGACTATATAAATTCTGACCAATTGTTAATTGGTTGGTGAGAAAGGCAACTAAAATGAAATTGAAATATATATTATATGTTTGTTTTGAACTAAATGACCTTTATCGCTTGAAAGAAAAAAGATATTGGTACACCAATTCTACCTACATCAATTTTAATTTAACCCCAGTCAATTAGAATTAAATGTTTCAACAATTTGGAGCATATAGAATATTATAAAAAATTTCCCGGTCGGGTCAATAAAATCATGAAAAACATTTCGATTTATCTTAAAAAAAATGGATTTGCCTGGACCAATACATGATTTTCTTTTAGTTTTTCTGGGATCAGGTCTTATAGTAGGAGCTCTAGGAGTAGTGTTATTTACTAATCCAATTTTTTCTGCCTTTTCGTTGGGATTGGTTCTTGTTTGCATATCCTTATTTTATATTTCATCAAACTCCCATTTTGTAGCGGCTGCACAGCTCCTTATTTATGTAGGAGCTATAAATGTTTTAATACTATTTGCTGTAATGTTCATGAGTGGTTCAGAATATTACAAAGATTTGAACCTTTGGACTGTTGGTGATGGGATTACTTCGTTGGTTTGTACAAGTATTTTTGTTTCACTAATTAGTACTATTCTAAATACGTCTTGGTACGGGATTATTTGGACGACAAAATCAAATCAGATTATAGAACAAGATTTGATAAGTAATAGTCAACAAATTGGAATTCACCTATCAACCGATTTTTTTCTTCCATTTGAACTGATTTCGATAATACTTTTAGTTGCTTTGATAGGTGCAATTGCTGTTGCTCGGCAATGATAAATCTTTATAATCGTTAACAGCAATCAAAAATCAACCCCGTTCCGTGTTATAAAATTCATTTATCTTCAATTCTATTTGAAGACTCTCATTTTTTTTTATCTATCACCAAATATAACTCTCTTGCTTTGTACTTATTATAGTTTGATAGTAAATGAACTCGTTTGAATTGTTGTTCATATTGAAATGAATCCAAATTAATAAGGAGCTGGTCAATGATACTCGAATATGTACTTGTTTTGAGTGCCTATTTATTTTCTATTGGTATCTATGGATTGATCACGAGCCGAAATATGGTTAGGGCCCTTATGTGTCTTGAACTTATACTGAATGCAGTTAATATGAATTTCGTAACATTTTCAGATTTTTTTGATAGTCGACAATTAAAAGGAAATATTTTCTCAATTTTTGTTATAGCTATTGCAGCTGCAGAAGCCGCTATTGGGCTAGCTATTGTTTCGTCAATTTATCGTAACAGAAAATCAATTCGTATCAATCAATCGAATTTATTGAATAAATAAAATGAATAAATTTAGACTATTCATTAATTTAAATTATCATCAACCTCAATTAGTATGATTTTCAATCAGCATGTATGATACATAGATTTGAGAAAAAAGGGAAAATCAAAGTATCTTGGCCCAATTTCATGAGTCAATCCAGAATTAGATTGATTGGAAAAATTCTGGTAAAATCATTGATTCATCTGGTGTCTAAATATATGATTCATTAAAAAGTTTACTAGATCGAAAATTTATGGCATTCAAAAAGTTATAGATCCAATGTCACATTCAGTAAAAATTTATGATACCTGTATAGGATGTACTCAATGTGTCCGAGCCTGCCCAACAGATGTATTAGAAATGATACCTTGGGATGGATGTAAAGCTAAGCAAATTGCTTCTGCTCCAAGAACAGAAGACTGTGTCGGTTGTAAGCGATGTGAATCTGCCTGTCCGACGGATTTTTTGAGCGTTCGGGTTTATTTATGGCACGAAACAACTCGAAGTATGGGTCTAGCTTATTAATACGTTCCAAAAAAAACCACTTAAATACATTTTGAATACAGTTGATTTTTTTTACCGACAAAAACCCGTGTTCAAAAACAGAAAATAGAATAATTATTCTATTTTTTTTTTTAGCACGGGTTTTTTTGTCCAAGTGTATCTTGTCTTTACCACGAATTATTTTCCTTGGTTAACAATAATTGTAGTTTTGCCGATATTGGCAGGTTCTTTTATTTTCTTTCTCCCCCATAGAGGAAATAAAGTAATTAGGTGGTATACTATATGTATATGCGTATTAGAGCTTCTTTTAACAACCTATACATTCTGTTCTCATTTCCAATTGGACGATCCATTAACTCAATTAGCAGAGGATTATAAATGGATCAATTTTTTTGATTTTTATTGGAGATTGGGGGTAGATGGACTTTCTATAGGACCTATTTTACTGACGGGATTTATTACCACTTTAGCTATTTTAGCGGCTTGGCCAATTACTCGGGATTCCCGATTATTCCATTTTCTGATGTTAGCAATGTACAGCGCTCAAATAGGATTATTTTCTTCTCGAGACCTTTTACTTTTTTTCATCATGTGGGAGTTAGAATTAATTCCCGTTTATCTACTTCTATCGATGTGGGGGGGAAAGAAACGTCTCTATTCAGCTACAAAGTTCATTTTGTATACTGCGGGAGGTTCTATTTTTTTATTAATAGGGGTTTTAGGTATTGGTTTATATGGTTCTAATGAACCAACATTAAATTTTCAAACATTAGCTAATCAATCGTATCCTCCGGCACTAGAAATAATATTCTATATTGGATTTCTTATTGCTTTTGCTGTCAAATCACCGATTATACCCTTACATACATGGTTACCAGACACCCATGGAGAGGCACATTATAGTACTTGTATGCTTCTAGCTGGAATTTTATTAAAAATGGGAGCCTACGGGTTGATTCGGATCAATATGGAAATTTTACCCCACGCCCATTCCCTATTTTCGCCCTGGTTGATTACAATAGGCGCAATACAAATAATCTATGCAGCTTCAACATCTCCGGGTCAACGTAATTTAAAAAAAAGAATAGCCTATTCCTCTATATCTCATATGGGTTTCATAATTATTGGAATTGGCTCTATAACCGATACGGGACTCAATGGAGCCATTTTACAAATAATCTCTCATGGATTTATTGGGGCTGCTCTTTTTTTCCTGGCAGGAACGAGTTATGATAGAATACGTCTTCTTTATCTTGACGAAATGGGTGGAATGGCTATCCCCCTCCCCAAAAAATTTACGATGTTCAGTATCTTATCGATGGCCTCTCTTGCATTACCGGGCATGAGCGGTTTTGTTGCAGAATTATTAGTATTTTTAGGAATAATTACTAGTCAAAAATATCTTTTAATGCCAAAAATACTAGTTACTTTTTTAATGGGAGTGGGAATGATATTAACGCCTATTTATTTATTATCTATGATACGTCAAATGTTCTATGGATACAGGATATTTAATATTCCAAACTCTTATTTTTTTGATTCTGGACCGCGAGAGTTATTTGTTTCGATCGCTATCCTTCTACCAATAATAGGTATCGGTATTTATCCGGATTTCGTTCTTTCATTATCAGTTGACAAGGTCGAAGCTATTATATCTAATTATTTTTATCGATAGTTTTTAGGAAAAAAGAACAAATCAAAAAGCAATCCTATTTGTTTGTATATTGTTCGTTGTACAATGAGAAAGAAAAGTCTTTTTTCTCTTAAGCTTAAGTAGGATTTTATCTTAAGTTTTAAGTTAAGTAAAAATCCAATTTGAATTGTAACCAGATGGATTTGGCCTTTGCGAGAACCATTTGAATCAAGCAGTGTACTGATTCAAATGGTTCTCGACAGTTTATTTCTTATTTGATATTCTTACTTAAAATAATATTTCTTATTTATAAAATATATGAATAATATTCTATCTTTGTATTCGTTAGAATATTTTTCATTTAATTAGCTGCTAGTGTAAATTAAATGAACCATAACTATGTAATCCTATTCCTAATAAATTGACTCCAAAATAGCATATCCAAATGATTAGGAAGCCCATAGAAGCCACAATTGCGGAATTTACACTTTCTAAATTTTTAGTTGTTCGAGTATGTAAATAAATCGCAAATATAGTCCAAGTAATAAATGCCCAAGTTTCTTTTGGATCCCAATTCCAATAGGATCCCCATGCCTCGTTAGCCCATACTGCTCCCGAAAGAATACCTATGGTTAAAAAGATAAACCCTAAACTAATAATCCGATAACTCCAATGATCCAATTGTTGAATAAGTTGAGCTTTATAATAATTTCTAAAAGAAAAAAAAGAAGTGCTATTGTTTCTTTCAGTCATGTATTGGATCTCTTCAAAGAAAAATGACTCATTTAAAAAATTATTGTTTTTACTAAAAATCCTTAGAGCTTTTCGAAATGTAATGACTAAGAGAGCTACTGATAATAATGATCCACATAAAAGAGCTGCATAGCCCAATATCATCATACTTACGTGCATCATTAACCAATGGGATTGGAGAGCGGGCACTAAAATTTCTGATTGATGCATTTCAGCTAACAGGCCTGAAGTAACAAAGCCTTGGGTAAAAATGGTAGTTGGCGCAGTTATTGTGCTTAAATAATTTTGATGTTTTTTAACATATGGAATCATATGAATAATGGAAAAACTCCATGAAAGAAAAATTAATGATTCATATAAATTACTTAATGGTAAATGGCCCGAATAAATCCAACGAGTGACTAATAATCCTGTTATACAGAAAAAAGTAGCTATCATCCCTTTTTCTGACGAATCATATAGTCCTATGATTTCATCGACTGATAAGCTTATCAAATAAATTGTAATTACAATTGAAACGATCGAAAAGGATATATGAGTTAATATATGTTCTAAAGTAGAAAATATCATAATAAAAAAAGGGGTGCAAGGTTCTATGGAATTAAAATTTAGAATTGAATTCATTATAGGACTTATTATATCTCTTGTATAAGATGCCATGCCGCCACTCGGACTCGAACCGAGATGCTCTAGCACTGCTTCCTAAGAGCAGCGTGTCTACCGATTTCACCATAGCGGCTTAGGGTATTTGGAATAATAATAATCTATTTTTAGTTAATCGTCGAGATTCTTGAAGGAGTCAATTCCATATTTTTTTGAATTCAAATGAATGAGAAAAAAAGTGTTTGGTTTCAATATTCAATATAAATATATGCAAAATATATGTATTTAAATATTCCAATAAAAAAAATTATTATCCTTTTATAAAAAAAAAGATGTTTCATTTTTTCTAGCGGACATTTTCGTAGTTTCTACTTTACTAAACTAACTAAATAATTACTAACTAAATAATTATGACTTCGATTCAAGCATATAACTTTAAAAAGTTCTTTCCTATTTGTTTGCATTTTTGAATATTTTTATAAAATGGATTTCTCATTTATTTTATAAATTTTATAAATCTAAACTCAAAAATGCTTTTTATGAATCATAGTGCATAGTATGACATCCAATTCCTTAGAAATTTATATTTAGGATTTAGTGGACCTATTATATATTGGTCTAAATATCTTGTCTAAGAAAAAAGTTTTTTATTTTCTATTGATTTTTTTCCTAAGGATCTTCTCTTTTCTTTTATGTAGAAAATAATAAAACTTTTTTCTTGTTATTGTGACAAGCGAACCGATGGGGAAAATAAAAATCCCCATCCGAAAATGAGAAAATATATTATAAAGGGGAGTACTATTTTGAGATTCAGATTATTTTATCCGACGTTTGCTTATTTATTTGTCGTACAAAAAAAATTTTGAATTTCCCGTTGAAAGAGACTTCGCTAATGAAAAAGCTTTCAAGACTACCCAATATGCCTTTTTTTTCCAAATATTTTTATGAATCTTTTTTTTTGATATAGAAGTACGTTTTTTGGGAACTGCCATGAAAATTTTAAAGAGTTCTTCATTTCTATCGTTTGATGTGAAAGACATCTATTATTCAAACAATTCCATTTTTTCTTTCCGATTAAGGTAACAACTTCTCTCCCGCAGGGGGTCTGAGTTTGCTATAAAATTGATCAACCCCAAAAAAGCAAGTACACATAATTTAAATTTTAAAATTTGAATGAAACTAGTAGTTAATCAAAAAGGATATATGATTTTATAAAATGAATTTTAGTAATTTCCTTTTTCTTTGAAATTTATTTCTTTTTTATATTATGAAAATAATAATTTCGAATATCATATTCTTTCATACAACGAAAGATGTCCTCTAGTTCAAGAAAAGACAATCGCAGAGTTACCCAATGAATTTTATCAATAAACAAACAAAAAAAGTTTTACGGTCGGCCATCTTATTATTACTATTCTATTATATTAGTCATATCAAAATAAAGTAATATATTAAGTGGTCCATTTTGGTTTCATTTTTTTTCTTTACTCTATAGATAGAAATTAATAGATATAAATTATCGTAATACGTAATATTAACTGAAATTTTTTTTGTATCTTCCTAAAAATCTTACTTAAATATATTAATAAAAAATTTGTAATTGTAACTTGGTTATACTCATATCATTTGACCAATTTGAACTTCTTGATTTGAATAGGTGAAGTGTTGAAAAAAAAGATTGAGAAAAATTAAGAATCAAAAATTTTATTTTGATTTTCCATATCTTGATTTTTTATTGAACCTAAAAAAGTGATAAGAGCTGGTGAATCAGAAACAATTAATTAAGAATAAAACAAGAATAAAAAGGTCTTTTTATTATGGAATATACATATCAATATTCATGGATTATACCTTTCATTCCGCTACCAGTTCCTATATTAATAGGAGTGGGACTTCTCCTTTTTCCAACGGCAACAAAAAATCTTCGTCGTATGTGGGCGTTTCCTAGTATTTTACTGTTAAGCATAGTTATGATTCTTTCAGTCTATCTATCTATTCAACAAATAAATAGAAGTTCTATCTATCAATATGTGGGCTCTTGGACCATTAATAATGATTTTTCTTTAGAATTCGGTTATTTAATTGATCCACTTACTTCTATTATGTTAATATTAATTACTACTGTTGGAATTTTGGTTCTTTTTTATAGTGATAATTATATGTCTCATGATCAAGGATATTTGAGATTTTTTGCTTATTTGAGTTTTTTCAATACTTCAATGTTGGGATTAGTTACTAGTTCCAATTTGATACAAATTTATATTTTTTGGGAATTAGTCGGGGTGTGCTCTTACCTATTAATAGGTTTTTGGTTCACGCGACCTATTGCGGCAGCTGCTTGTCAAAAAGCATTTGTAACTAATCGTGTAGGGGATTTTGGTTTATTATTAGGAATTTTGGGTCTTTATTGGGTAACGGGTAGTTTTGAATTTCGGGATTTGTTCGAAATATCCAATAACCTAATTTATAATAATGAAGTTAATTTTTTATTTATTACTTTGTGCTCCTTTCTTTTATTTGCTGGTGCAGTTGCTAAATCGGCACAATTTCCTCTTCATGTATGGTTACCAGATGCCATGGAAGGCCCTACTCCTATTTCGGCTCTTATCCACGCTGCTACTATGGTAGCGGCAGGAATTTTTCTTGTCGCTCGGCTTCTTCCTCTTTTTATAATTATACCTTATATAATGGGTTTCATATCTTTGACAGGTATAATAACAGTATTATTAGGAGCTACTTTAGCTCTGGCTCAAAAAGATATTAAAAGAAGTCTAGCTTATTCTACAATGTCTCAACTAGGTTATATGATGTTAGCTCTAGGTATGGGTTCTTATCGAGCCGCTTTATTTCATTTAATTACTCATGCTTATTCCAAAGCCTTGTTGTTTTTAGGATCTGGCTCTATTATTCATTCCATGGAATCCATTGTTGGATATTCTCCAGACAAAAGTCAGAATATGGTTCTTATGGGAGGTTTAAAAAAGCATGTCCCAATTACAAAAACCGCTTTTTTAGTAGGTACACTTTCTCTTTGTGGTATTCCACCCCTTGCTTGTTTTTGGTCCAAAGATGAGATTCTTAATGATAGTTGGTTTTATTCACCAATTTTCGCAATAATAGCTTGTTCCACGGCAGGATTAACCGCGTTTTATATGTTTCGGGTCTATTTACTTACTTTTGAGGGACATCTAAACGTTCAGTTTCAAAACTATAGTGGTAAAAAAAGTAGCTCTTTCTATTCAATATCTCTATGGGGAAAAGAAATATCAAAAAATAGCGAAAAAAAGTTTCCTTTATTAGTGGCAATGGATAATAATGAAAGGGCTTCCTTTTTTTGGAATAAGACATATCAAATTGATGACAATGTAAAAAAAACTTTAAACCCTTTTCTTACTACTACTAATTTTCCCACTAAAAACACTTTTTCCTACCCACACGAATCGGACGATACTATGATATTTCCCATCTTTCTATTAGTTCTTTTTACTTTGTTTGTTGGAGCCATAGGAATTCCGTTTAATCAGGACGGAAGTGATTTAGATATATTATCTAAATTGTTAAACCCGGCTATAAATCTTTTACATCAAAATTCAAATAATTCCGGGAATTGGGAGGAATTTGTAATAAATGCAAGTTCTTCCCTTAGTATAGCTTTTTTGGGAATATTTTTAGCTACTTTGTTATATAAGCCTATTTATTCATCTTTACAAAATTTAAACTTACTTAATTCAGTTGTTAAAAAAACCTATAATAGAGCTTTGTGGGACAAAATAATAAATGTGATATATAATTGGTCATATAATCGTGGTTATATAGATGCTTTGTATACAAAATCTTTAACTGGGGGTATAAGAGGATTGGCTGAACTAACTCATTTTTTTGATAGACGAGTAATTGATGGAATTACAAATGGGATCGGCTTTGCAAGTTTCTTTTTAGGAGAAGGTATTAAATATGTAGGGGTCGGACGCATCTCTTCTTATCTCTTATTATATTTAGGTTTTGTATTGATTTTTTTATTAATTTACTTTCAGTATTAACCAGTATTAACAGTATAATTTTTTTTATGTCACAATAGGTTTTTCAAACCATAATAAATTTGTATCTTCTTTAAAAATTTCTAACTCTTTTTTCCCATCCAGATTAGAAGTTTTATAAGTTTTATAAAGTTGGTTATCCTTATAGAATGTTTCTTTTAAATAGAATTCATCCCCCTTTCCATTTACTCGGATCTCTTCCCTTTCATCGATTTTGTCCGGATCCTCCCTTTCTTCCGAAAAAAGGGAAGGAGAAGGATCTTCTTCGGTGGATCTCTCTTGTTCCTGTTTAGTCCCCTTTGTTTCGAAAGTTCTTTCTATTTCTACATCTGTTTCTTCCTCACTTTCCCCCCCTTCTTTCGTTTCTGAGGTTTCTTTCAGTTTTTTAGTAACAATAGGTGAGGGTATT